AGATGTCCTATTTGAGAAAGTTGAAGGATTGGATTCAAGAATTTCATGGCCCTGAAGTAAGAACCAGATGCCAGGTATAGTTCCGTTATAGAAACCCCCACGTTGAAATGGGCCCGGAGCGAGAAGAGGTACACGCTCAAGCAAGGGTTGCTGATTTCTCGAGGCCAGGTGATTAAGCTCTTTCGGATAGTTGAGGTCCATAGAGAACTGTTCGAGATACCAGATGGATGCACGATAAAGCACTAATGTCTTATGTAATATATATAAACTACTGTACATGCTTAATATTCATGGGGACTAGCGATTAATGCACGATATACATAGTATGCCTTATGTAATATATATAAACTACTGTACATGCTTAATATTCATGGGGGTTGACAATTAATGTACTATATACATAGTGTGTCTTATATAATGTGAATGTATGTACTAGGATAGGTGTTTATGGTTGATAGGTTAATCTTACATTGTATGTTTTGAGTTATGGTAATAGGGGGTTTTTACTTAGTTTATTTTGTGGGAAATAAGGACATACTGGGCAAGCACAGTATGAGTATGTGCAATATATGAATTATGGAAGTTGTGAGGTTGATTTTTGGTATTAACAAGGAATAGTTTAAGAAAGAATTTCAGCTTTGGGTGCTGATAGTGGGGCTGTAGCTTCTTCCTTGAAGTCTTAGGGAGGGTATGTGTTCTCCTTTTTTGGTTTACAAGACCAAGGTATTTTATATACTACGAAGACTCTTCATTTTAGGAGACGGTTTTCGATAATGCCTGAGATGGGTATTAGGATTAAGAGGGTTGAGAAGTATAGGATGGAGGCTAGTTGGCCGATGGTGATAAAGGGGTGTTCTACGGGTTGGCCACCAATTCATGTCAAGGTCAGGAGGTCTGCTACTAGAAGTCAGAATAAGCATTGACTTAGCGGTCGGAATATTATTCCTCGTTGTTTGGAGGTGTGAAGGATTGGGATGATTGCTAGAACTAGGATGGAGAGCACTAGGGCTAGGACTCCTCCTAGTTTGTTGGGAATGGATCGGAGAATTGCATATGCGAATAGAAAATATCATTCAGGTTTAATATGGGGAGGGGTGTTTAGAGGATTGGCGGGAATGTAGTTATCTGGGTCTCCTAACAGATCTGGTGAAAATAGAACGAGTAATATAAGTGTTAAAATTAATACTAGGAGGCCTAGGATGTCTTTAATTGTGTAATATGGGTGGAATGGGATTTTATCTGAGTTGGACGAAATTCCTGAGGGGTTGTTAGATCCTGTTTCGTGGAGAAATAGGAGGTGTACTGCTGCTAGGGCTGAGATGATGAATGGAAGAATGAAGTGAAAGGCAAAGAATCGTGTTAAGGTGGCTTTATCTACTGAGAAACCCCCTCAGATCCATTCTACTAGATTAGTTCCAATGTATGGAATTGCTGAGAGAAGATTGGTAATTACGGTTGCCCCTCAGAAAGATATTTGGCCTCATGGCAGGACGTATCCTATAAAGGCTGTGGCTATAACTGTAAATAGTAAAATAATTCCAATATTTCATGTTTCTGAAAAAGTGTAAGAGCCATAATATATTCCTCGTCCTACGTGCATGTATAGGCAGATAAAAAATATAGAGGCCCCATTGGCATGTATATATCGGATAATTCAGCCGTAATTAACGTCGCGGCAGATGTGGGTAACTGATGAAAAGGCGGTTATTGTGTCTGATGTATAGTGCATGGCTAGGAAAAGGCCGGTGAGGATTTGTAGTATTAGGCAAACCCCTAATAGAGAGCCGAAGTTTCATCATGCTGAGATATTGGATGGGGCGGGTAGGTCAATAAATGAGTGATTAATGATTTTGATAAGGGGGTGTGATTTTCGAATGTTGGTCATTAAGTTCTTATAGTTGAAATACAACGATGGTTTTTCATATCATTAGTCGTGGTTAAATTCCATGTAAGAATAATGATAACGTACATTGTATTTATTTTAAGTACAATTTTTGTGGTGAGCTTTGTAAGTTTTTCTTCAAAGCCTTCTCCCATTTATGGTGGATTTGGTTTAATTGTGGCTGGTGGTATTGGTTGTGGCATTGTATTAAATTTTGGGGGGTCGTTTTTGGGTTTAATGGTTTTTTTAATTTATTTGGGAGGTATACTTGTAGTATTTGGATATACTACAGCTATGGCTACTGAGCCATATCCTGAGGCGTGGACGTCTAATAAGGCTGTGCTGGGAATGTTTATTACGGGGGTGTTGGCGGAATTGTTGACTGCTTGCTATATTTTAAAAGAGGATGAAGTCGAGGTTGTGTTTAAGTTTAATGGTGCGGGTGACTGGGTGATTTATGATACGGGTGATTCAGGATTTTTTAGTGAGGAGGCTATGGGAATTGCAGCATTATATAGTTATGGGACTTGGCTGGTGGTTGTTACTGGTTGGTCTTTGCTTATTGGTGTGCTGGTAATTATGGAAGTTACTCGTGGAAATTAAGTAGGAATAGGCTGAGGGTCAAGGTGATTATGAAGGATAGGAAGTAGAGTTTAACTAGTCCTTTCTGATTAGATACGGCAGTTGACATTTTTATTTGGAAATAGGAGATGGATTTTGGTAATACATTTTCTAGTCAAGTTATATCTAATAGTATCGATGCAGATTTTTGGCTCATGGTTAGGCTCATTTTTGATGGGAGGCGGTGTATTACAATTGGAAAATACCCTAGGAGGTTAGAGAACTTAAAAAGGCTTGAAGGGTATATGAATTTTAGGTTTTTGGCCGCGAGGTTAAGTTCTAGTGCCAGAATAAAGCCTGTAATAGTAACGGCAAGGGCGGTTAGTTTCAGGTAATGGGGTATGGTTATTTGTGGGATGGTTATTGGAGGGATATTATAGGAAATTAGGTATCCTGCAAAGATGCTTCCAATTAAGAGACGTTTAATGGAACTGATTAGGTGGATATTATTTTCATTGATTAGGTTTAAGGCATTAAACCGTGGCTGCCCTAGGAGTACAAAGAATAGAATTCGAGTGCTGTAGGCAGCTGTAAGGGATGTGGCAATGAGAGTAATTAATAGGGCTCAGGCGTTGGTATACGACGTGTTGGCTGTCTCGATGATTAGGTCTTTGGAGTAAAAGCCTGTTAGGAAAGGCATGCCTGTTAATGCGAGGCTTCCAATAATTAGGGAAGTAGTGGTGAAGGGTATTGGTTTATATAGTCCACCCATTTTTCGAATATCTTGTTCGTCGTTTAGACTGTGAATAATTGATCCTGAGCATATAAATAGTATGGCTTTGAAGAATGCGTGTGTGCAAATATGTAGGAATGCGAGGTAGGGTTGATTAATTCCGATGGTAACGATTATTAGGCCTAGTTGGCTTGAGGTTGAGAAGGCAACGATTTTTTTGATGTCGTTTTGTGTGAGAGCACAAATAGCTGTAAACAGGGTTGTAATAGCCCCTAAACACAAGGTAAGAGTTTGTATGGTTTTATTTTGTTCTATGAGCGGATGGAAACGGATTAATAAGAAAACTCCGGCTACAACTATTGTGCTTGAGTGAAGTAGAGCGGAGACAGGGGTTGGGCCTTCTATGGCTGATGGTAGTCATGGGTGTAAGCCGAATTGGGCGGATTTGCCTGTGGCTGCTAGTAGGAGCCCTAGCAATGGGGTGTTTAAGTTTTCATGTTGAATAATAAAGATTTGTTGGAAGTCTCATGCATTTGAGTTGGTAAGAAATCATGCTATGGCTATAATGAATCCTACATCTCCAATGCGGTTGTAGAGGATCGCTTGTAGGGCGGCAGTGTTCGCGTCTGTTCGACCATATCATCATCCAATGAGTAGAAAAGATATAATTCCTACTCCTTCTCAGCCGATGAATAGTTGGAATAGGTTGTTAGCGGTTACTAGAATTATTATAGTAATTAGAAATATAAGGAGGTATTTAAAGAATTGATTAATGTTTGGATCTGAGTGTATATATCATATTGAGAACTCTATAATCGATCATGTGACGAAAAGTGCTACGGGGATAAAGATGATTGAGAAATAGTCTATTTTAAAACTCAGTGATATTTTGAAGGTTTGGATTGATAATCAGTGTCAGTTTGAGATAACTGCTTCTTGTCCTGAGTGGATAAATATTATGGCTGGGATCATGCTAATGGTGAAGGCATAGGAGATTGTGGTTTTTACATAGTGAGGATACAGGTAGTTTTTATATAATTGGGTGTTAGATATAATAATAGGTAAGAGTAAAGTGAGCATTGCAGTCAGTATAAGTGAAGTGAATAGATTTATTACTTTTATTTGGAGTTGCACCAATTTTTTGGTTCCTAAGACCAATGGATTACTTCTATCCTATAAAAGTTGAAAAAGCCACGTTTTTATACGTGGGGGCATGAATTAGCAGTTCTTGCATACTTTTTCGGTAAATAAGAAGACTTACACTTCTGTTATTAGATTCACAATCTAATGTTTTTGTTAAACTATATTTACAGTAAATAGGACCTAGTACAATTTTGGGGTTAAGTGATAGGAGAAGAAGAGGGAGCAGGTGGAGGGTTATTAGGGCATTTTCTCGTGTAAATGATGGGTTAATATTTTTAATGTGGTGCGTATACTTGCCTCGTTGAGTTGTAATGAGTATATAGAGAGAATATAGGGCTGTAATAATAATGTTTGTACCCATAAGGATAATGGTTATGTTAGATCATGAGAAGGAGGCTATTACTACGAATAGTTCTCCGATTAGATTAATTGTGGGTGGCAAAGCTAGGTTTGCAAGACTGGCTAGTAGTCATCAGGCAGCTATTAAGGGGAGGATGGTTTGTAGGCCTCGTGCTAGAATTATTGTTCGGCTATGTACTCGTTCATAGTTTGAATTTGCAAGGCAAAATAGTATTGATGAGGTTAATCCGTGGGCGATTATTAGGGCTGTAGCTCCTATATAACTTCAAGGTGTTTGGATTAATACTGCTACGATTACTAGGGCTATGTGGCTTACGGATGAGTATGCGATTAAGGATTTTAGATCTGTTTGGCGTAGACAGATGGAGCTTGTTATTACTATTCCTCACAGGGATAGTATTATAAAGGGATATGCTATTTGGTTTGTTGTTGGGTTGAGTAGAATTGTGATGCGCATCATCCCATACCCTCCTAGTTTTAGTAATACGGCGGCAAGTACTATTGAGCCAGCGATAGGAGCTTCAACATGTGCTTTCGGTAACCATAGGTGAAGTCCGTATAGAGGTATTTTTACCATGAATGCTATCATGCATGCTAGTCATAGGAAAATGTTAGATCAGGTAGTAGAGATGGGTTTGGCTCAGTATTGGATGATCAGAAAATTTAGGGTTCCTATCGTATTTTGGATATATAATAATGCGACTAAAAGAGGTAGTGAGCCTACTAGGGTATAAAATAAGAAGTATAAGCCGGCATTTAATCGTTCTGTTTGGTTGCCCCATCGGGTAATAATGATTAAGGTAGGGATTAGTGTGGCTTCAAATAGAATGTAAAATATAATTAGTTCTGTGGCAGTGAATGTTATGATTAAGAGAAGTTGCAGGAGAATGAGTATTGTGATGTATAATTTTTTTCGAGGTAAGGTTTCTTTTAATAGGTGTGACTGGCTGGCTATGAGTATTAGTGGTAGGAGTCATGTTGTTAGCACTAATAGGGGTGCGGATAGTGAGTCTGAGAAAAATAGTAATGAGAAGTTTATACTGTTGTCGCCTAGTTGATTTAAGTAGGAGAGGCTAATGAGGCTAATTAGTAGGCTGTAGGTTGTTGAGTTAATTCAGATTATGTTGGATTTTGATAGTCATGTTATTGGTATGAGTATAGCAGTGGGGATAATAATTTTTAGCATTGTAGAAGGTTTAAGTTCTGTACGTAGTCAGTGCCATATGTATTTGATACTATTACTAGTAAAGATAGGCCTAGGGCTGCCTCACAAGCTGCGAATACTAATAGGATAATAGGGGTTATGCTGGCTAGTGTGAAGTGATTATTTAGAATTGTTACGGTTATTATAATAAACAGGGATAATATTATGCCTTCTAGACATAAGAGAGAGGATATCAAATGGGATCGATATACTAATAGTCCTATAAGTGATATAATAAAAGCCAGAAAGATGTTGATATAGACTATGGACATTTGATAATTATAGGATAAGCTATAATCTAATGAGTCGAAATCATTTGTTTTGGTTTAAACTAATTATCATATTCGGTTCATTCTAGTCCTTTTTGGGTTCATTCGTAGGCTAGGCTTACAGCTAGTAGTGAGATTAGTAGGAGGGCTATGGTGAGTATAGTTGGTAGTTTGTTCGTTTGCGAAGCTCAAGGAAGGGGGAGTAGCAATGCAATTTCTAGGTCAAATAGCAAGAATGTGATGGCTACTAAGAAGAATTTTATAGAAAAGGGTAAGCGAGCAGATCCTATAGGATCAAATCCACATTCATAAGGACTTGCTTTTTCTGCATAGATGTTTAGTTGGGGTAGTCAGAATGCAATGAATACAAGTAGCGTGGATAGGAGTGTGTTGGTAAGTAGGGCGAGTATAACGTTTATTATTCCTTTTCGGGTTGTACCGAAGCTGGTTGATTGGAAGTCAACTGTACTTATTAATACTAAAGGAATAGGATCCTCATCAATAAATGGAAACGTATAGGAATAGTCAGACTACGTCTACGAAATGTCAGTATCAAGCAGCAGCTTCAAATCCGAAGTGATGGTTTGATGTAAAGTGATATTTTAGTTGGCGTAAGAAACATACGATTAAGAAAGTGGAGCCGATAATTACATGGAGTCCATGGAATCCTGTAGCTATAAAGAAGGTAGATCCGTAGACCCCGTCTGAGATTGTAAATGATGTTTCGTAATATTCGGAGGCTTGGAGAAGTGTGAAGTAAATTCCTAGGGAAATCGTGATGAATAGTGCCTGGAGTATATGTTTTCGGTTTCCTTCCATTAAGCTGTGGTGGGCCCAGGTAATTGATACTCCGGAGGCTAGAAGTACGGAGGTATTAAGTAGTGGAACTTCTAGGGGGTTTAAAGGAATAATGCCTGTTGGTGGTCAGCATCCTCCTAGTTCAGGGGTTGGAGCTAGACTTGAGTGATAGAAGGCTCAAAAGAAGCCTGCAAAAAAGAATACTTCTGATACGATAAAGAGGATTATTCCATACCGGAGGCCTTTTTGAACGATGGGTGTGTGATGACCTTGGAATGTACTTTCTCGAATAATGTCTCGTCATCATTGATATATAGTCAACAGGTTAGTGGTTATTCCGAGGGTTAGTAGTAGTGTTGAGTTATAGTGGAATCATATAGCTAGGCCCGAGGTTATTAAGAGGGCTGAGAGGGCCCCTGTAAGTGGCCATGGGCTGGGGTTGACTATGTGATATGCATGGGTTTGGTGGGTCATTAGGTATTGTCATGTAGGTATAGGCTTACTAGTAGGGTAAAAACGTAGGCTTGAATTAAGGCTACAGCAAATTCGAGGATTGTCAGTAGAATAAGAATAATGAAAGTGATCAGAGCAATGGAGGTACTGATGTTTATTAAGGCTAAAGCAGCTCCTCCAATTAGGTGTATTAGTAAATGACCTGCAGTAATATTGGCTGTGAGTCGTACGGCTAAGGCTATGGGTTGAATAAAGAGACTAATAGTCTCGATAACAACGAGCATAGGAATTAAAGGAACAGGTGTTCCTTGTGGTAGAAAGTGGGCTAGGGACGCTTTAGTTTTGTGGCGAAATCCGGTAATTACGGTGCCGGCTCATAGTGGGATGGCTATTCCTAAATTTATTGATAATTGGGTAGTCGGAGTAAATGAGTGGGGTAGTAGGCCTAATAAGTTTGTTGATCCAATAAATAAAATAAGGGATATCAGTATTAGAGCTCAGGTCTGTCCTTTGTGGTTATGAATAGCCAGTATTTGTTTTGATGTTAATTGTACTAGTCATTGTTGTAATGAGATTAGGCGGTTATTAATTAGTCGATTGGGTGAAGGAAATATAATACTTGGGAATATGATGATTAGAATAACAATAGGTAGTCCTATTATTGTTGGGGTAGTGAAAGAGGCGAATAGATTTTCGTTCATTTTTTTTCTCAGGGGTTAGGTTGTTTTAGTATGGTCGTAGATTTAGGTTCTGGGTTTGATGGATATAGGTATTTTGAGATTTTTAGTTGGAATACGATAAATAATGTTATAATTATTGATATAATAGTAATAAATCAGGTTGATGTATCTAGTTGTGGCATATCACTAAGGAGAGGTCTAAGCTCCCGATCTTTAACTTAAAAGGTTAACGCTTGTCTAGCTTCTTAATGAATTTACAGTATAGATGCAGATCATTTTTCAAAATATGTTAGTGGAACTAGTTCAAGAACAATGGGCATGAAACTATGGTTTGAGCCACAAATTTCTGAGCATTGGCCGTAATATAATCCAGGTCGTGTGCCCATTAGGGTTGTTTGGTTTAGTCGACCTGGAATAGCGTCAGTTTTTAGGCCTAGGGATGGAACGGCTCATGAGTGTAGCACGTCTTCTGATGAAATTAGCATGCGAATAGTTATTTCTATTGGTAGAACTACTCGATTATCAACTTCTAGTAGTCGAAGTTCTCCAGGTTTCAACTCTTGGGTAGGAATTATGTAAGAGTCAAAGTTCAAGTCCTCATAGTCAGTGTATTCATAGCTTCAATATCATTGATGTCCCATGGTTTTTACCGTGAGAGAGGGGTTATTGATCTCGTCCATTATATAGAGAATTCGTAAGGAGGGCAGAGCGATAAGGATCAGGATAATAGCGGGCAAAATAGTCCAAATAGTTTCTACTTCTTGGGCATCTATCGTGCTTGTGTGCGTGAGCTTGGTTGTTAGTATTAACGAGATAATGTAAAGGACTAAGGAGCTAATTAAAAAAACAATCATTAACGTATGGTCGTGGAAGTGTAGGAGTTCTTCTATAATAGGAGATGTAGCATCTTGAAAACCTAGTTGAAAGGGGTATGCCATGGAAGTATATAGGATTCAAGCCTATAATTTAACCTTGACAAAGTTATGTAATTGTTTTACTAATACTTCTTAATTGAGAAAGACATAATGGTTATGATATTGGCTTGAAACCAATTAGAGAGGGTTCGATTCCTTCCTTTCTTATTTTAATAATACGTAAGTTGGCTCTTCAAATGTATGATATGGAGGGGGACATCCATGTAATCACTCAAGATTAGTTGTGGTTAATTCTACTATAGCCACTTCTCGCTTGGATGCGAAAGCTTCTCATACTATGAAAACTATTAGTATAACTGCCGTTAGTGAAATGAAAGAGCCCATTGAGGAAATTGTGTTTCAAGTTGTATATGCGTCTGGATAGTCGGAATAACGTCGTGGCATTCCAGATAGGCCTAGGAAATGTTGAGGGAAGAATGTTATGTTTACACCCACAAATATGATTGTGAAATGAATTTTTGCCCAAGTATTGTCAAGAGTATATCCCGAGAATAGGGGAAATCAATGGACAAAACCTCCTATAATGGCAAATACTGCTCCTATTGATAAAACATAGTGGAAATGGGCTACTACGTAATATGTGTCGTGAAGAACAATATCTAATGAGGAATTTGCTAGTACAATTCCCGTTAAGCCTCCTACGGTAAATAGGAAAATAAAGCCTAAGGCCCACAGTATGGCGGGGGACCATTTAATATTACCTCCATGAAGAGTGGCCAGTCAACTAAATACTTTTACCCCAGTAGGAATAGCGATAATTATAGTAGCTGATGTAAAGTATGCTCGTGTGTCTACGTCCATTCCTACGGTAAACATGTGATGGGCTCATACGATAAAACCTAAAAAGCCGATTGATATTATAGCTCAAACTATTCCCATGTAGCCAAAGGGTTCTTTTTTACCTGAGTAATAAGTAACAATATGTGAGATTATTCCAAAACCGGGCAGGATTAGAATGTAAACTTCTGGGTGACCAAAAAATCAGAATAAGTGTTGATATAAGATGGGGTCTCCTCCCCCAGCGGGATCAAAGAAAGTGGTATTCAAGTTTCGATCTGTTAATAATATGGTAATTCCCGCTGCTAGGACTGGGAGTGATAGAAGTAATAGGACAGCAGTAATTAGAACTGATCAAACGAATAGAGGTGTTTGATATTGAGATATGGCAGGGGGTTTTATATTAATAATAGTAGTAATGAAATTAATAGCACCCAAGATTGAAGAGACACCTGCTAAGTGTAGTGAGAAAATAGTTAGATCTACAGATGCTCCTGCATGAGCCAGGTTACCGGCTAGGGGTGGATATACTGTTCATCCAGTTCCCGCTCCGGCTTCTACCATGGACGAAGCAAGTAGAAGTAGAAAGGATGGAGGAAGAAGTCAAAAGCTTATGTTGTTTATTCGAGGGAATGCTATATCAGGGGCCCCAATTATTAATGGGACCAACCAGTTTCCGAATCCTCCGATTATAATAGGTATTACTATAAAGAAGATTATTACAAAAGCATGGGCAGTGACGACTACATTATAAATTTGATCATCTCCTAATAGTGTGCCAGGTTGGCCTAGTTCGGCTCGGATTAGGAGGCTGAGGGCGGTTCCTACCATACCAGCTCAGGCACCAAATAGAAGGTAAAGAGTTCCAATATCTTTGTGATTAGTTGAAAATAATCAACGGTTTATGAACATAGGTAAGATGGCTGAGTAAGCATTAGACTGTAAATCTAAAGACAGAGGTTCGAGCCCTCTTTTTACCAAGTCCTGCGGTGAATGTCATGTTGAATTGCAAATTCAAAGAAGCAGCCTGACGCTGCCGGGGCTTCTCCCGCCTTTTTTTTTTAGACGGCGGGAGAAGTGGATTGAAGCCAGTTGATTAGGGTGTTTAGCTGTTAACTAAAGTTTCGTGGGGTTGGAGCCCACCAATCTAGTAAGGACTTAGCTTAATTAAAGTGGTTGATTTGCAATCAATTGATGTAAGGTGAATTCTTGCAGTCCTTAGAAATGGTTTGATGTGCAGAAGTTAAGTCTGTAAGGCTTACTTAGAGCTTTGAAGGCTCTTGGTCTAGTATTAACCTAAACTTCTAATCCAGGATGGATAGTATTGGTGTGAGTGGGAGTAGTATAGTTGATATCACGATTAGAGGGGGTAAGAAGGTTATTTTTTTTGTGTATTCAAATCGTCATTTTATTTTTATACTGTTATTTGAGGGGAATATGGTTAGCGCGGTGGTGTATGTTAGTCGTATGTAAAAGTATAGGTTGAGTAATGCTGTTATGGCTAGTAGTGTTGGTATCATAATTATTTCATTTTTAGTTAGTTCTTGGATGATTATTCATTTTGGAGTAAAGCCAGAGAGTGGGGGAAGGCCGCCTAGGGATAGTATTAGTACTAGAATAAGTGAGGTGATTAGGGGGGTTTTATTTCATGTTTGTGATAGGGATGATGTTGTTGTGGTGGAGCTGTGTATGAATAGTATGAAGGTGGTTAGTGTTATGATGATATAGATGATTAGGTTTAGGATTATTATTGTGGGATTATACATTATAATAGCTGTTATTCAGCCTATGTGGGCGATTGAGGAGTATGCTATGATTTTTCGTAGTTGTGTTTGGTTGAGGCCTCCTCAGCCCCCGACTATTACTGATGTAATGGATATTGTTAGGAGTAAGTTGGGGTTGATGGTGGGTGAAATTTGATAGAGGATGGATAGTGGTGCAATTTTTTGTCATGTTAGTAGAATTAGACCTGATGATATAGAAATTCCTTGTGTAACTTCAGGCACTCAGAAGTGGAATGGGGCTAGTCCTAGTTTTATTGCTAGGGCGGTTGTTATTATAATTGATGCTATGGGGTTGAGGTCTTTTGATACGGTTCATTGTCCTGAGTGTAGTAGGTTGATGATAATTCCTATTATTAGGATCATGGAGGCGGTTGCTTGTGTTAGGAAATATTTTGTGGCTGCTTCTATAGCCCGTGGGTTATACTTTTTTATAAGGATGGGAATAATGGCTAATAGGTTTATTTCAAAGCCAATTCAGACTATAAGTCAGTGGGAGGTTGTTATTACAATTATAGTTCCTGAGATAACGGTTAATATAATAATGATAAAAATAGGGGGTTTAATTAGTATGGGAAGGGTATGAACCAACATTTTCGGGGTATGGGCCCGATAGCTTATTTAGCTGACCTTACTTTAGAATGTGGTGTAATAGTGGTAGCACGAAGATTTTTGGATTCTTAGGATTAGGTTCGACTCCTATAATTCTAGAAATAAGAGGGTTTAAACCTCTATGTTTTACTCTATCAAAGTAACTCTTTTGTCAGACATATTTCTTATGTTTGGGGTGGGATGCTGGCTGTGATAATAGGTAATGATACGTGCCACATGCATAAGGCTAGGGTGAGGGGTAGGAAATTTTTTCATAGGAGGTGTATTAGTTGGTCGTATCGGAATCGTGGGTAGGATGCTCGGATTCATAGGAAGGTGGTTGTTAAGAGTAGAGTTTTTACTGTAAAGTTGGCGACATATAGCTCTGGTATATAGGGGTTGTGAAATGCTCCAAAGAATAGAGTTGTTGTGAGGATATTTATTATGATAATGTTAGCGTATTCTGCTAGGAAGAATAGGGCGAAGGGACCTGCTGCGTATTCTACATTGAATCCGGAGACTAATTCTGATTCTCCTTCTGTTAGGTCGAATGGAGCTCGGTTGGTTTCCGCCAGTGTTGAGATAAATCATATCATGGCCAGGGGTCATGCAGGGATGATTAATCATATATATTCTTGAGTGGTGATTAGTGTAGCTAATGTGAAAGATCCATTTATTAGTAATACTGATAAGAGGATGATGGCTAGCGTGACTTCATATGAGATTGTTTGGGCTACAGCTCGTAAGGCTCCGATTAGAGCATATTTTGAGTTTGAGGCTCATCCTGATCATAGGATGGAGTAGACAGCTAGGCTTGATATGGCTAGTATAAATAGTACTCCTAGATTTATGTTAATGAGTGGATATGGTATAGGTAATGGGATTCATATGGTTAGGGCTAGTGTGAGGGCTAGAATAGGTGCTATAATGAATATAAATATGGAGGATGTGAGGGGTCGGAGGGGTTCTTTAGTGAAGAGTTTTACAGCGTCCGCGATGGGTTGGAGTAGGCCGTATGGTCCTACAATGTTTGGTCCTTTGCGGAGTTGTATGTAGCCTAGTACTTTTCGTTCGACTAAGGTTAGGAAAGCTACAGCGAGAAGAATGGGGATAATTAGTGAGAGGATATTAATTATGAGCATGTTGTTAAGGAGAGGAATTGAACCTCTGATAATAAAAGCTTAAGTTTTATGCAGTTACCGGGCTCTGCCACCCTAACAAACCCGAGCTCTACGGGTAGTGTAATTGGATAAACTGTCTAGATTAAGATTATGTCATCTATTTGGTTAAAGGCGCTTTGGTAAAGTGGGCCTTATTTCTCTTGTCCTTTCGTACTGGGAGAAATTATTTAATAGATAGAAACCGACCTGGATTACTCCGGTCTGAACTCAGATCACGTAGGACTTTAATCGTTGAACAAACGAACCTTTGATAGCTGCTGCACCATCGGGATGTCCTGATCCAACATCGAGGTCGTAAACCCTATTGTCGATATGGACTCTGAAATAGGATTGCGCTGTTATCCCTAGGGTAACTTGTTCCGTTGATCAAGCTTTTGGATCAATAAGTGATGTAATACTTTTGACTGGTTAGTCTAAATTTAAATCACTCGGAGGTTGTTTTGTTCTCCGAGGTCACCCCAACCTAAATTGTCGGCCCATATAGAGATTTGTTGTTCCTGTCGGTTAATTAATAGAGCACTCTTTGGGTCGGTTAATTAAAGCTCCATAGGGTCTTCTCGTCTTATTGTTATATTCCCGCCTCTTCACGGGAAGGTCAATTTCACGGATTGGAAGTAAGAGACAGTAAAGCCCTCGTGTGGCCATTCATACAAGTCCCTATTTAGGGAACAAATGATTATGCTACCTTTGCACGGTCAGGATACCGCGGCCGTTTAACTAATGTCACCGGGCAGGCAGTGCCTCTAATACTGGAAATGCTAGAGGTGATGTTTTTGGTAAACAGGCGGGGCTTGTGTTTGCCGAGTTCCTTTTACTTCTTTTAATCTTTCCCTAGTTTGCATACCTGTGTTGGGTTAACAATTAGTTTGATATTTTGTTTATATTTAGGTTATATATATCTTGTTGTTAACTATCAGTGGTTATCCGCTCTGATATAAGCTTATGCAGGGAGAAATATTTCTTGTTACTCATATTAGCATTGTTGCTTCTATTATTAAATAGATTAGCCCAGTTTTAAATTAGGAGTTGGTTGCATTATTTTTGACATTAAGATGTTTTGGATTGTTGAGCTTGAACGCTTTCTTAATTGATGGCTGCTTTTAGGCCAACTATGGTTTGTGTTTATGCTTACTCTCTAATAAAGGCTGTATCCTAATTCTAAAAAGCTGTACCTTTTTAGACTATATTTTAAACTTACATTGGAATTTGGGGTTTTTGAGGTAAGTTTAAAGTTGAACTAAGATTCTATTCTGGGCAACCAGCTATCACCAGGCTCGTTAGGCTTTTCACCTCTACCCACAAATCTTCTCACTATTTTGCGACATAGACGAGTTCATCCTGTAATAGATTGTTCATGGGTAGCTCGTCTGGTTTCGGGGGGCCTAGCTGAAGTTCTCTTTGTTAGGTTGTTCTAGCTAACTCATTATGCAAAAGGTACAAGGGGTAATCTTTGCTATGTAGTGCTTTTAATTTTATCTTTCATCTTTCCCTTGCGGTACTTTCTCTATAGCGCCAAGTTAAATTTCTATCTCCTATACTTTTTTAAATAACTGAATGTTTTGTTTTATTTTCTAGTGTTAGTTGGGTTTGTGGATGTTTGGGCTAGCTTTGGCTCAAGATGGTCAGTTTAATGTGAAATCTTCTGGGTGTAAGCCAGATGCTTTGTTTAAGCTACATCTTGTTATCCAAGCACACTTTCCAGTATGCTTACCTTGTTACGACTTGTCTCCTCTTGTGGGTGTGGTAGTTTAAATAGGTTTTGGGGGAAATAGCCACTTGAGGAGGGTGACGGGCGGTGTGTGCGTGCTTCATGGCCCAATTCAATTGAGCTCTCTATTCTCAAATTTACTACTAAATCCTCCTTTAATACTTAGTTTCATAAGGATTTTCGTGGGTGTTCTAGTTCTAGAAAATGTAGCCCATTGCTTCCCATCTCATGGGCTACACCTTGACCTAACTTTTTTGTGTTAAGATACTTGTGCTTACTTTTCTTCCTTTTTAGGGTTTGCTGAAGATGGCGGTATATAGGCTGAATTAGCAAGGGATGGTGAGGTGTATCGGGGTTTATCGATTATAGAACAGGCTCCTCTAGAGGGATATAAAGCACCGCCAAGTCCTTTGAGTTTTAAGCTGTTGCTAGTAGTTCTCTGGCGGATAGTTTTGTTTAAGTTAACTATCTAAGTTTAGGGCTAAGCATAGTGGGGTATCTAATCCCAGTTTGGGTCTTAGCTATCGTGTGGTCGGAGATATTAAAGTTACTTTCGTGCTGTATTTTTATGCTAACTGTAGCTTTTTACGGCCTAGTTAGGGTTTAACTTTAGTATATGTTTCTCTGTAACACGCTTTACGCCGTGGGTCTATTAGTTTGGGTTAATCGTATGACCGCGGTGGCTGGCACGAAATTTACCAACCCTTGTTTAATATAGCTTAGTCGAACTTTCATTCATAGCTTAATTTTTATCACTGCTGTATCCCGTGGGGGTGTGGCTGAGCAAGGTGTCATGAGCTACTATGGTTGTGTGCTTGATACCAGCTCCTTTAGGTCGCTGAGTGACTTAGAGGGCATTTTCACCGGGATGCGGAGGCTTGCATGTGTAATCTTATTAATAACTAATGGAAAGGCCAGGACCAAACCTTTGTGTTTATGGAGTCTGACGACTCATCTAGGCATTTTCAGTGCCTTGCTTTATGTACTTAAGCTACATTAACTGGAGTGTGGGGTTATTTGGGCATATAAAATGTTGTTCAATAGGGACGAGTTAGAGATCAGGTTGGTGTATCTATAGATAGCTGCGAACAAAGTTATGATTTAGTATTAATAGCTGGTAATTATAGGGAACGGGTAGAGTTTGTAAATGTTTTTAAGCCTTAGTGTTTAGGTACGGTCTAGTCTTGTTTTTGGGGTTTGGCAAGACATAAATAGGCACGTATTATTATAAATGAGGCTAACGGGGGGTAAGGGGGGTTTGATTAAGCTAGTTATTTACTAAATCAAAGTGTTTGCGTGTGTATACGTGTATACGTGTACGTGTACGTGTGTATACGTGTACGTGTGTATACGTGTACGTGTGTATACGTGTACGTGTGTACACGTATACGTGGGTGCGCGCATTCCGTGTCCTGTGAAACATTAGGAATTTGAGTATATGTCCTGTGACCATTGACTGAATAACACCTTGACTGTTGTACGTGTGGAGGCCCCGCATAGAGAATAAGCCCAGCTACAATATATTTGACTGAGTCAGGACCTTTAGGTCATAGCTGAGTCATAGCAAGTTCGACCCCCTAAAATTAAAAAATACCAAATGCATGACACCACAGTTATGTGTGATCATGGGCTGATTAGTCATTAGTCCATCG